TTTAATAAGGTATAGAATTTCAAAAAAAAAAGGTAAGCTAATTAAGCTATTGGGTTCATACCCCACTTATATAAATTTTAATTTTATTCTTTTTATAAAAAAAAATTTGATTTTGGTTTTAAAATTTATATAATAATTTTTTTGCATGTAAATTTTTGTGTGATTTATTAAAATAATTTAAAATTATTTTAATTTAAATAAATATAAATATTATTTAATTGCAGCATTTAGTTTTAATCAATTAATTAAAATTAGAATTATAAATTATTTTAAATATTAACAAAAAGAAATGTGCCAGCAGTTGCGGTTATACATTATATATAAGTAAATTTTATTAAAAATAGTAATATTTATAATATATATATATATATATATATATATATGTAAATAGTTTANAATAGTTTATAAAATAAAAAGATAAGTGAAATTTTTTTTTATTAATAAAATTAGTTAAAAAATTTAATATTTACTAGATGATATAAATAAACTAGGATTAGATACCCTATTATTTATTATGTAAATTTTTATAATTTTTAGGTACTAATAGTTAAAGTCTTTAAACTTAAAATAATTGGCGGTATTTAAAGCTAATTAGGGGAACTTGTTTATTAATTGATAATCCTCAAGATACCTTACTTTAATTAATTAAGTTTATTTATTGCCGTTATAAGAAAATTTTAAAAGAATTAATAATTTTCTATTAATTTTATTAATAAAAAAATTATTTCAGGTCATTATGTAGTTTATATTAAAGTTTTAAAATGAGTTACAATAAATTATATTTATTAATAATGGATATTAAATTGAAAATTAATTTAATTAAAAGTGGACTTAATAGTAAAATAAAATAATAAAATTTATTTGAAATTAGAATTAAATATGTACATATCGCCCGTCACTCTCGTTAAAAATATGAGATAAGTCGTAACAAAGTAGATGTAATGGAAATTGTATCTAGAAGATAAAATTAAAATAATTAATAAAAATTTAATAAAATTTTTATTAAAAATTAAATTTTAATTTTTATCAAATTAAAATTTTTTTATATTTTATTTACAATAAAATTGAAGTTGTAAATTCAACTTAATTTGAAAGTAAATTTAATTTATTGTACCTTGTGTATCAGGGTTTATTAAATATAAAATATTAATAAAAATATTATTCTCGAAATTAAAAGTTCTATTTAATTAAAAAATTTATTGTAGAAAAAATATTTTTAATATTTAAATTGTAATGAAATGTTAATCGTTTTTAATTATATCTAGTTATTTAATAAATAAATTTAATTTAAGTATTAATAAATATTTTTAATATATATATATATATAATTATTTAAAATAATTTAATATATTTAGTACTAAAATTTTAAGGGATAATCTTTAAAATTTATTTTTAAAATAAATTTAATATATATATATATATAATGTATATTATAATTATTTTATATTAATTTAATAATCTTAGAAATAGTTTTTAAAAAAAAAATGTTATAATTTATTTAATGAATTTAAAAATTTATATTAAAAATTTAATATTTTATTAAATTATTTATATTAATAATTTTTTATAAAGTAATAATGATAAAATTAGTAAAATTTTGTATTTAAAATTTTTATATTTTGATAATTTATAATAAGGAATTAGGCAAAATAATTTATTCGCCTGTTTATCAAAAACATGTCTTTTTGAGATTAATTTAAAGTCTGATCTGCTCAATGAATTTTTTAAATAGCTGCAGTATCTTGACTGTACAAAGGTAGCATAATAATTTGTCTTTTTATTGGAGACTAGAATGAAAGATTTAACGAAATAAAAACTGTCTTTTTTTAATTTTTATTTGAATTTAATTTTTAAGTTAAAAAGCTTAAATTTTTTTAAAGGACGAGAAGACCCTATAGAGTTTAATAATTTATATTTTATATTTTAGTAATTTAATGAATTTAATTTAAAAATTATTTTGTTGGGGTGATAGGAAAATTTAATAAACTTTTTTAATATTTAACCAATGATATTTGAATAATTGATCCTAAATTTTAGATTAGTAGAATAAATTACCTTAGGGATAACAGCGTTATTTTTTTTAAAGTTCATATTTATAAAAAAGATTGCGACCTCGATGTTGGATTAAATTTAAATTTAGGTGTAGAAGTTTAAATTTTAAGTCTGTTCGACTTTTAAAAATTTACATGATCTGAGTTCAAACCGGTGTAAGCCAGGTTGGTTTCTATCCTTAAATAATAATAAATTTTTAGTACGAAAGGATCAAAATTTTGAAATAATTTTTTTATTATTTGAATTTAATTAATTTAATAAACTATTTTGACAGAATAATGTGTTAAATTTAGAATTTAATTAAATATAAATTATATTTATATAAGTAGTAATTTTAGAAATTTATTTAAGATTTTTAGGTAGATTAATTTTATTAATTATAGTATTAATTAGAGTTGCTTTTTTAACTTTATTAGAACGTAAATTATTAGGATATATTCATATTCGTAAAGGTCCTAATAAAGTGAGTTTAATTGGTTTAATACAACCTTTTTGTGATATAATTAAATTATTTAATAAAGAATTTATTTTACCTTCTATTTCAAATTTTTATTCTTATTATTTATCTCCAGTTTTTAGTTTGTTTTTAGTTTTAAGTAGATGAATAATTATACCATATTTTACTAATTTATATTCAATAAATTTAAGAGTTTTATTTTTTTTATGTTGTATTAGAATAGGAGTTTATACTATTATAATTGCGGGTTGATCTTCAAATTCAAAATATTCTTTATTAGGAGGTTTACGTTCTGTTGCTCAAACAATTTCTTATGAAGTAAGTTTAGTAATTATTTTAATAAGATTTATTTTTATAATTGAAAGATTTAGATTAATATATTTTAAGTTTTATCAATTTTTTATTTGAATAATTTGTTTTACTTTACCTTTAAGATTTATTTGATTTATTATTTGTTTAGCTGAGACTAATCGAACACCTTTTGATTTTGCTGAGGGTGAGTCTGAATTGGTTTCCGGATTTAATGTTGAATATAGAAGAGGTAGTTTTGCATTAATTTTTATATCTGAATATGCAAGAATTTTATTAATGAGAATATTATTTAGTTTGATATTTTTAGGGGGTAATTTATTTTCAATTATTTTTTATTTAAATTTATCATTAATATGTTTTATATTTATTTTAATTCGAGGAACTTTACCTCGATTACGTTATGATAAATTAATAATATTAACTTGAAAGTTATTTTTACCTATTTCATTAAATTTTTTAATATTTTACTATAATTTAAAATTAATATTTTTAATTTTTTTAATTTAATTATAAGTTGATTTTTAAATCAATAAAAGGTTTTAACTTTTATAGTATGTTTTCAAAACATAAACTTATTCAAGTTCATTGATTATTAAAAAATTAATTTTTTAATAAAATATCTCATAAGTAAGTTAATAAAGAATTAATAAAAAAATATGAAAAATAATTAATTGTTAAAATTTGACCAATTAAAATATATGGATTTTCTACTGGATTTATTCCAATTCATGTTAATAATAAAATATTATTTAATATTAATCAAAATAAAATTTGATTAATAGGATAAAATGAAATTCTTTTAAAATTTTTAATATTAATAAATGGTATAATTAATAAAATTAAAATAGATATAATTAAAGCAAATACACCTCCTAATTTATTAGGAATAGATCGTAAAATAGCGTAAGCGAATAAAAAGTATCATTCTGGTTTAATATGTAATGGTGTAATTATTGAATTAGCAGGGGTGAAATTGTCTGGATCACCTAATAAATTAGGTGAAGTTAATACTAGTATATTTAATATTAAAATTATGATAATAAATCCTAATAAGTCTTTAAATGAAAAATAAGGATGAAAAGGGATTTTATCTAAATTTCTATTTGTTCCTAATGGATTGTTAGATCCTGAATTATGAAGAAATATTAAATGAATAATTGTTATGGTTAATAAAATAAAAGGTAAAATAAAGTGAAATGTAAAGAATCGTGTTAAAGTTGCATTATCAACTGAAAATCCTCCTCATAATCATTGTACTAATAAATTTCCTAAATATGGAATAGCAGATAATAAATTAGTAATAACTGTTGCTCCTCAAAAAGATATTTGTCCTCATGGTAATACATAACCTATAAATGCAGTTCCTATAATTAAAAAAAGTATTAATACTCCTGTAATTCATGTATTAATAAAATGAAATGATCCATAATATATTCCTCGTCCAATATGAATATAAATAAAAAAAAAGAAAAAAGAAGCTCCATTAGCATGGAGAGTTTTAATAAATCAACCATTATTTACATTTCGATAAATATGAATAATTCTTGAAAATGCTAATTCAATATTAGCAGTATAATGTATAGCTAGAAATAATCCTGTGATTAATTGAATTATTAAACATAATCCTAATAATGAACCAAAATTTCATAATGAAGAGATATTTGATGGTGTGGGTAAATCAATTAATGAATTATTTATAATTTTTAAAATTTGATTTTTTAATCGAAAAGGTTTATTCATTAAAAATTTTTTCGTAAAGGTCCTATTTTAATATTAATAATTTTAACTACAATAAATAAAGTAATTAAAAGATAATTAATTAATAAAATTATTATTTGATTAGAAGGTTTATTATATAATTTATTTAATGAAAAAATTAAATTAAAATTATTATTAATTTCATAATTAAAAATAAAGTCTATGTTATTATTAAAATTTATAAATTTTATATTAATAATTTTAGTTGATAATAAAATAAAAAAAAATGAGATTCTTGAAATAATTAAAGTTTTTGATTTTAATTTAAATATTTTATTAGAAGATAAAGTTGATACATAAATTAATAAAATTAATATAGCTCCAATTATTACTAAAAATAAAATATATAAATAAAAAAAATTAAATGTTGTAATTCTTATAATTAATGTAAATAATAAAGTTTGAATTATTAATATAAATCCTAATGAAAGAGGTGTATTTATTATTATAAAAATAAAAGAATTTAATATAATTAATGTAATTAAAATTATTATCATACAGAAAGTAGTTTTAAAAAAAAATATTAATTTTGGAGATTAATGATGGGAAATTTTTTCTTTTTCTGAAGTTTTAAAAGAAATTTATCTTTTCTATGAATTACAAAATCATTATTTTGATTAAACTATTAAAACTAATTGTTTTAAATTTAGTTTTTGAGTATTTATTTATTTTAATTTTTTTTATAGGATTAATTAAATTATGTATAAATCATTTTAATTTATTAATGATTTTATTAAGATTAGAATTTATTATTTTATTAATTTATATAATAATTATATTTTATTTAAATATAATTAAATTAGAAATGTATTTTAATATATTTTTTTTAGTATTTAGAGTTTGTGAAGGAGTATTAGGTTTATCAATTTTGATTTTAATAGTACGATATCATGGGAATGATAATTTTCAAGTTTTAAGAATTTTATAATGATGAAATTTTTATTAATAATTATTTTTTTATTTCCTTTAGGATTTTTAAAAAATTTATATTGAAATATTCAAAATTTTTTATTTTTTATAAGATTTATTTTTTTATTTGTAAGTAGATATTATTATCAATTTAATAGGTTATCTTATTATTTTGGAATTGATATAATATCTTTTGGATTAATTTTATTAACTTTTTGAATTTGTTCATTAATATTAATATCTAGAATAATTATTTATCATCAAAATAATTATTTAAATTTATTTTTATTTATAATTATTATATTAATAATATTATTATATTTAACATTTAGTGTAACTAATTTATTAATATTTTATTTTTTTTTTGAGAGAAGGTTAATTCCTACTTTATTTTTAATTTTAGGATGAGGTTTACAATTAGATCGTATTCAAGCAGGTTTATATTTGTTGTATTATACTATGTTTGCTTCTTTACCTTTTTTGTTATGTATTATTTATATTTATAAATTAAATAATACTTTATTTTTGGTTTTATTTAATAAAAATATTTTTTTTTTGAATAATTTATATTTATATTATTGTATAATTATAGCTTTTTTAGTAAAAATACCAATATTTTTTGTTCATTTGTGATTACCTAAAGCTCATGTTGAAGCTCCTGTTTCAGGATCTATAATTTTAGCTGGTATTATATTAAAGTTAGGAGGATATGGAATATTACGAGTTTATGGAATTTTAATTGAATTAGGAATTCAATTAAATTTTTTTTTTATTAGATTAAGAATTTTTGGTGGTTTATTAATTAGTATATTATGTTTATTTCAATTAGATTTAAAATCTTTAATTGCTTATTCTTCAGTTGCTCATATAAGAATTTTAATTGGAGGATTTATGACTTTATTAAATTGAGGAGTATGTGGTTCATTTTTATTAATAATTTCTCATGGATTATGTTCTTCAGGATTATTTTGTTTAGTAAATATTATATATGAACGTTTAAGAAGTCGGAGAATTTTAATTAATAAAGGAATAATTAATTTTATACCTAGGATATCTTTAATATGATTTCTTTTATGTTCATCAAATATGTCTTTTCCTCCTTCTTTAAATTTATTAGGAGAAATTATATTAATTAATAGAATAATTAGATGAAGAAAGATAATATTTATTTTAATTATAATATTGTCTTTTTTTAGAGCTTTTTATACTTTATATATATATTCATTTACTCAGCACGGTGAATTAAATGTTAATTTATATATATTTTCTCAGGGATATTTACGTGAATATTTAATATTAATAATACATTGAATTCCTTTAAATTTTTTAATTTTGAATAATGAATTGTTGGTATTATTAATATATTTAAATAGTTTAATTTAAAACATTGATTTGTGGAATCAAAAATATAAATATGATTTTATTTTAAATAATTTATTTAGATATTTGTTTAATTATAATATTAATTTTAATAAGTTTAAGATTAATATCTATATTTTTAGGAATATATTTTATATTAAATAATATAATATATTTTATTGAATATAATATTTTAAGTTTAAATTCTTTATCAGTAGTAATAACTTTATTTTTTGATTGAATATCATTAATTTTTTTAGGTGTAGTTATATTTATTTCTTCTTTTGTAATTTTTTATAGAAAATTTTATTTAATAAATGATTTAAATTTAAATCGATTTATTTCATTAGTTTTAATATTTATTATATCAATAATTTTATTAATTATTAGTCCAAATTTAGTAAGAATTTTATTAGGATGGGATGGATTAGGTCTTGTATCTTATTGTTTAATTTTATATTATCAAAATATAAAATCTTTTAATGCAGGGATATTAACTATTTTATCAAATCGATTAAGAGATATTTTATTATTGTTATCAATTGCTTGAATATTAAATTATGGAAGATGAAATTTTATTTTTTTTAAGGATTTTATATTTAAAAATAATGAAATAATTTATATTATAATTATATTAATTATTGCTTCTTTTGTAAAAAGAGCACAAATCCCTTTTTCTGCTTGATTACCTGCTGCTATAGCAGCTCCTACTCCTGTTTCTTCATTAGTACATTCTTCTACTTTAGTTACAGCTGGAGTTTATTTATTAATTCGATTTAGAAATTTATTTATTTTAAATAATAACTTAAATTTTTGGTTTTTAATAATTTCAGTTTTGACAATATTTATATCTGGTTTAAATGCTAATTTAGAAAATGATTTAAAGAAAATTATTGCTTATTCTACTTTAAGTCAATTAGGTTTAATAATAAGAATTTTATTTTTAGGATTTTCAGATTTAGCATTTTTTCATTTATTAACTCATGCTTTATTTAAATCTATTTTATTTATATGTGCTGGATGTTATATTCATAATTTAAATTCTTTTCAGGATATTCGTTTAATAGGGTCTTTAAATATTCAAATACCTTTTGTATCAGTTTGTTTTTTTTTTGCTAATTTATCTTTATGTGGATTTCCTTTTTTAGCTGGGTTTTATTCAAAGGATTTAATTTTAGAAGTATTTTTTATAATGGATTATAATTTGTTTATTTTATTAATAATAGTAGTTTCTACATTATTAACAGTAAGATATAGTTTTCGTTTAATATTTAATATATTTTTTATAAGTAATAATTTTTTTACATTAAATTTTTCTTTAGAGAATTGATCAATAGATAAAAGTTTAATAGGATTAATAATGATAGTAGTGTTTGGTGGAAGATTATTAAGTTGATTAATTTTTCCTATTCCTTTAATAATTAATTTATTTTTATATATGAAGATTATACCATTAATTTTAATTTTTATTGGGATATTATTAGGATATTATTTTTATTTAAATAGTTTTAAAATAAAAAAAATAAATAATTATTTATTTTTTATAATAAATTTTTTTTTTACTTTATGATTTTTATCAATTATTTCTGTAAAAAGAATAATTAAATATTTAATAAAATTTATTATAGTTTTATCATTAAGTATAGATAAAGGATGGACAGAATATTTATTAGGACAGAATTTATTTAAAATTTTAGTTTTAAATTCTTCTTTAATAGATTTAATAATATTTTATATAAATAAAATATTAAATTTAATAATTATTTTTTTGATTATTTTAATAATTTATTTTTATTATTAAAATAATATATATATATATATATATACATTGTTTAAATAGCTTAAAATTTAAAGCTTTTTATTGAAGATAAAATAATGATTTAATTAAATCTTTAAACAACTTTTTTAAAAAAATTTATAAAGAAAATATTCTTAATTTTATATTGAAAATATAATGATTTTTTTAATCTATATAAATGTGGAATTAAATAGAAATATAAACGAAATTTAATCGTTAAAATAAAAAGTTAGAAGCTTTTATTTGTTCTTCATATTTCTTTAATTGGAAAATTATTTTTTTTTCAAAAATATTATTAACAATAATATGCCTATATTTTTGGCTTCAATTAAAAATTTTGAGTTTAAATAAAAACTTAAATATCAGGTCGAAACTGATTACAATTAATTGTTTCAAAATTTTTATTTATTTTTAAGATAAATTAATTTTAAAATTAATAATTTTTGAATGCAAATCAAATGTTATTTTTAACTATAATCCTAATTTATTTATAATCAATTTAATGCTCCAAATTTTCATTCATAATATAATCCTATAATAAGAATAATAATAAAGTATGAAGATAAAATAAATCAATTAAATAGGTTTGAAATTTTTAAAATTAAAATTATTGGTAATATGAGAACAATTTCTACATCAAAAATTAAGAAAATTACTGCAATTAAAAAAAATCGAATTGAGAAAGGTAAACGAGATTTTCCTTTAGGGTCAAAACCACATTCGAAAGGTGAATTTTTTTCTCGATCATAAAAAGTTTTTTTTGATAATATTGATGTAATTATTATAATTATTAATGAAATAATTATAATAATTAATAAAATATTCATAATTAATAAAATTATTTATACTAAATAGTTTAATTAGACTTATTGATTGGAATTCAATTATACTTTTTATATTATATAAATTAATTATTTTTATCTTCCTCATCAATAAATTGAAATATATAAGAATAATCAAATTACATCAACAAAATGTCAATATCATGTTGATGCTTCAAATCCAAAATGACGATTTTTAGAAAAATGATTAAAATTTAAACGTAAAAGATTAATTATAATAAAAGTTGAACCAATTAAAACATGAATTCCATGAAATCCTGTAGCTATAAAAAATGTTGATCCATAAATTGAATCTGCTATAGTAAAAGGAGCTTCTATATATTCATAAAGTTGTAATAATGAGAATAAAATTCCTAATAAGACAGTAATAGTTAATCTAAAAATTGTTTCTGTTTTTTTATTATTTATTAATCTATGATGAGCTCATGTAATTGAAAATCCTGAAGAAATTAAAATTAATGTATTTATTAACGGAATATTTATAGGATTAAAAGGAATAATTCCTTTTGGAGGTCATAATCCTCCAATTTCAATAGATGGGGAAAGAGATCTGTGAAAGAATGCTCAAAAAAATGAAGTAAAAAAAAAAATTTCTGAAATAATGAATAAAATTATTCCTCATCGTAATCCATTAACAACAATTTTTGTATGTAATCCTTGAAAAGTTCTTTCTCGAATAATATCTCGTCATCATTGAAATATAATTAATAAAATTAATGTTAATCCTAAAAAGAATAAGTTATTATTATAGAAATTAAATATTATAATTGAACCTGAAACAAGAATCATTGTTCTAAAAGCTCCTAAAATAGGTCATGGTCTATAATCTACTAAATGAAATGGATGATTTTTTATCATTAATATAATTAAAAATTATTAATTTACTTCTCTAGAATATAGTGATATTAATACTATAAATACATATGATTGAATAATAGCTACAGCAAATTCTAAAATTAATAATAAAAATTGAGTTATAACTAAAATTAATAATATATAATATGATAATGATAATCCTATAGATCTTAATAAAGTTAATAATAAATGACCTGCAATTATATTTGCTGTTAATCGTACAGATAAAGTAAATGATCGAATTAAATTTCTAATTGTTTCAATTAAAACTATAAAAGGTATTAATAATAAAGGAGTATTTTGTGGTAATAAATGAGTAAATATATGTTTTATATTTATTAATCAACCAAATAAATTAAATCTTAATCATAAAGGAAAAGCTAATATTATTGTTAAAGATAGATGACTTGTTCTTGTGAAAATATAAGGAAATAAGCCAAATAAATTATTTATTAAAATGAATATAAATAATGAAAAATATATGATTGTTCTTCCTTTAATATTTTTTCCTATTAAAGTTTTTAATTCATTATGAATATTATTTATGATTTTAAAAAATAAAATATTATTTCGTGAGGAAATAATTCAATATAATTGAGGTAAAAAAATTAGTATAATTAATGTTCTTAATCAGTTTAAAGAAATATTGAAAATTGATGATGTAGGGTCAAAAATAGAAAATAAATTTATTATCATTTTCAATTAAAGTTATTTTTTTTTTTAAAATTATTAATGATTTTTTTATTTTTGAAAATTATTTTATTAAAATTAAAGTAAATTAAAATATTTATTAAAATAAATAAGAATAAAAAATAAAAAAATAAAATAGTTCATTCTAATGGGAATATTTGAGGAATAAAAGATTATTAATATTTAAATTAATATTTTTAGTTTGACAAACTAATATTTTAATTTATTAAATTAAATCTTTTCATTAAGAATATTTGTTAAATTATATTATATTATGATTTAAAAGATCATTACTTACTTTTCAGTCACTTAATGATTTTTAATTATATTTTATTAATTCATTTTAAGAAAAATTTTATAGGAATTCTTTCAATTACAATAGGTATAAACCTATGATTAATTCCACAAATTTCTGAACATTGTCCATATAATATTCCCGGACGATTAATAAATAAATTTAATTGATTTAATCGTCCAGGAATAGCATCAATTTTTTTTCCTAAGCATGGAATTGTTCATGAATGAATTACATCTGTAGATGTAATAATTAATCGTATTTGAATATTAAAAGGTAAAATTATTGAATTATCTACATCTAATAATCGAAATGAATTTTTTTTTAAATCATTATTTGAAATTATATATGAATCAAATTGAATATTTTTAAAATCAGTATATTCATAACTTCAGTATCATTGATTACCAATTGCTTTAATAGTTATTAATGGTTTATTTATTTCATCTGTTAAATAAAGTAATCTAATAGATGGTAGTGCAATTAAAATTAATAAAAATATTGGAAAAATTGTTCAGATGATTTCTAACATTTGTTGATTTAATAAAATTTTATTATAAAACTTATTTAATAATAGAAATATTATTAGATATATAATTGAAGAGGTAATTAATGTAAGAATTATTATTGTATGATCATAAAAGAAAATTATTTGTTCTATTAAAGGTGAATTTGCATTTGGTATAGATAATGTTGTTCATCATGTAGTCATTTTCTAAAAAAAGATTATAAATCTTTATAAATGGGTCTTAAATCCAATGCATTTTTCTGCCATGATAGAATTTTATTTATTTATATAATTTAATATAAATATATCTAATAGATCTAATAGGTAATTCTTCATAATTATGATCTCCTGGTGGGAGATATTGTATTCATTCAATAGATGAATTTATATTAGATGAAAATATAATTTGTCGTTGAGATGATAATCTTTCTCAAATAATAAAAATTAAATATAATACTCCAATAAATGTTATTAATGATCCAATTGATGAAATTACATTTCAAATTAAATAAATATCAGGATAATCTGAATATCGTCGAGGTATACCTCTTAATCCTAAAAAATGTTGAGGAAAGAATGTAATATTTACTCCAATAAATGTAATTAAAAATTGAATTTTTATTCATTTATTATTTAAAGTTAATCCTGTAAATAAAGGATATCAGTGAATAAATCCTGCTATAATTCCAAAAACTGCTCCTATAGAAAGAACATAATGAAAATGAGCTACAACATAATAAGAATCATGAAGTACAATATCAATTGATGAATTAGCTAATATAATACCTGTTAGTCCTCCAATTGTAAATAAGAATACAAATCCTAATGTTCATAATATTGATGAATTAAAATTTAGTTTTGATCCATAAATAGTAGCAAGTCATCTAAAAATTTTAATTCCTGTGGGAATTGCAATAATTATAGTAGCAGATGTAAAATATGCTCGTGTATCAACATCTATTCCAATAGTGAATATATGATGAGCTCAAACAATAAATCCTAAAAGTCCAATAGTTATTATAGCATAAATTATACCTAAAGTTCCAAAAGTTTCTTTTTTACCTGATTCGTGTGAAATAATATGAGATACTATTCCAAATGCAGGGATAATTAAAATATAAACTTCTGGATGTCCAAAAAATCAAAATAAATGTTGATATAAAATTGGATCTCCACCTCCTGATGGATCAAAAAAAGATGTATTTAAGTTACGATCTGTTAATAATATAGTAATTGCACCTGCTAATACTGGTAATGATAATAATAATAATAGAGCTGTCAATGAAACAGCCCAAATAAATAAAGGTATTTGTTCATATTTTATTCTTTTAATTCGTATATTTAATATAGTTGAAATGAAATTAATTGCTCCTAGAATAGAAGAAATACCTGCTAGATGTAATGAAAAAATTGTTAAGTCAACTGATGATCCTGCATGTGAAATTCTATTTGATAAAGGAGGATAAACTGTTCATCCTGTTCCTGATCCTGAATTTACTATACTTCTTAATAATAATAAGATTAATGATGGAGGTAAAAATCAAAATCTTATATTATTTAATCGAGGAAAAGCTATATCTGGGGCTCCTAATATTAATGGAATTAATCAATTTCCAAATCCTCCAATTATAATAGGTATAACTATAAAAAAAATTATTAAAAAAGCATGAGATGTTACAATTACATTATAGATTTGATCATTACCAATTAAAGATCCTGGTATTCCTAGTTCTGAACGAATTAATATACTAAATGATAATCCTAATATTCCTGATCAAATTCCAAAAAAAAAATATAAGGTTCCAATATTTTTATGATTTGTAGAACAAAGTCATTTGTTCGTTAAATAAAATAGTAAAATGACTGAAATATAGGTGATAAATTGTAAATTTATTTATGAAAGTTTTTTTTTCTTTTACTATAGAATAATATTTTTATTAATTTTATTAAAAAAAATAAAATATAAATAAGATAAAAATAATTAAAGATATTAATAAATTAATTATGATAATATTTAAATAAAAATTATTTAATTTTCATTTATTATTAATTTTATTAATTAATATTATAGATATTAATGGATTTATATAAAATGATAAAGAGATAATTGATATAATAGAGAATAAAAATGATTCAAAAATTAAATTATTTTTAATTATAATAATTAATGAAAATAATTTAGGTAAAAATCCTAATAATGGGGGTAATCCAGCTAAGGATAAAAATAATGATAAACAAATAATTTTATTATAAATATTAAAATTATTATTTTTAATTAATTGATTTAAATATACTAAATTATTTAATTTAAAATTTAAACAAATTATTAAATTAATTAAAGAATAAATAATTAAATAAATAATTAATAATATTAAATTTAAATTTAAAATTATTAATATTCATCCTAATTGATTAATTGATGAATAAGTTAATATTAATTTAATTATTGATTGATTTAATCCTAAAATAGCCCCTGAAATAACAGAAAATAAACTAAAAATGTAAATTATTCTATTAAAATTAATTATTAATAAAATAAATAATGGTGCAATTTTTTGTCAAGTTAATAATAAGAATATATTAATTCAATCAATATTTAAGGTAACTTTGGTAATTCATCAATGAAATGGAGAAGCTCCTAATTTTATTAAAATACTTAATTGTAAAATATTTAATAATCAAAAATTGTTAATAATTAGTTCTATTTTTATTAATAAAATTATTATTAATAAAATAGAAGATGCAGATGCTTGAATTATAAAGTAAATTATTATAGAATTTCTTAATTTAATTGATTTTGAAAAATTTATTATTAAAGGTAAGAAAGATATTAAATTAATTTCTAACCCTATTCATGAATTTAATCAAGATGAAGAATTTAAAGTAATTATAGTACTTATAATTATAATTATAATAAATATTAGTTTTAAATAATTTATTTTATAAGTTTTTAAATTAATTTTAATAAAAAATTTATTTGTCATTAAAAGATTTTAAGTTAAAAAAAACTTTTAACCTTCAAAGTTATAAATAAATAAAATTATTATTTAAATCTTAACTTTAATAATTATAATAGAATTAAACTATTTCCTTAGAATTCAAAGTTCTTTATGCTTCTTACACTAATACTTATATTTAAATTTAAAAATATATTATAAATAAATTTATATATATATATATATATATATATATTAATATATTGAGGATTTTATAGTTAATTTTAACTTTAGATTGCAAATCTGAAAAAATAAGATTTTTTTTTATTAAAATCTTTTAATAAATTTTTAATAAAAAAAAAAATAAAGATATTTACTATTAAATAAAATATTTTTATTTAGGTAAAAGTATAAATTTTGAATTAGATAAATTAATTTATTTAATAAAGTACCTTTTATAGGATAATTTTTATAAAATTAATATATATTGTATAATATCTTTATTAGTGTTTTTAAATAATTTTATTAGAGGAAAATATTTATCTTTTGAGACAATTCAAATTTCAACTAATTTAGGTGTTTATTTATTTTATAGAATTATTAGAAATAATTATATTGCTTACAGAGTTTTAATTTTTAATGATGTTGAGGTTTTTGCCAATATTATACATGATAATATTCTTATAAATAACATTATTATTTTTAATGGAGATTCAACATTCTGTAGAAATGTCGTATTTGAAAATGTTATATGTAAAAATATAATCATTAA